CTATTTCATATATTCCGTGTTTCGGATACTAGAATAAATATCCGACGAAGTCGAACCCACCTTTATCAAGATGACAGACCCATTTTCTGTACTATCAATAGGATCAATTATAACAAGTCACACACTCATATTCCAGAAATAGAGAAACAAAAAAATTCCGCGGTCGAACTACCAAAATAGAGCGGGCTGGACTAGAAATACACGCTCTAAATGATTTTTTTGAAAGGTTAGGATTTTGAGGTTCTTATAAATCTAATTCATTGAAATTTCATCCAATAAAACGGAAGAATTATAAATCTCCAAAATAATAGATAGAAATATCGCAAATAGGGCCATTGCGACGCCCATCAAAGGAGTCGTTCCCCATCCAGGAGCTACTTTACCAGATTCCGAATTCAATGGTTTCACTAAAATCCCTATACTGGTTGGTTTTGGACGAGATTTAGAATCGTTTTCAACAGTTTGTGTAGCCATAAATCCTATTTGTATTCATTGAGATCTGTTGACTTTGTATACCATTCCGTTGTAAATAAATGATCTTATTATAGATCCGTTGTGGGCTTGAAATTATATAATAATGGAAACAGCAACCCTAGTCGCCATCTTTATATCTGGTTTACTTGTAAGTTTTACCGGGTACGCCTTATATACCGCTTTTGGGCAACCTTCTCAACAACTAAGAGATCCATTCGAGGAACATGGGGACTAGTTGAAGTACTGAGCCCCCAAAATTGGGGGCTCATTACTTCAATTGAGATAATGAAAACTAATTTGATCTTTTTAGTTGGCACTTTACTTTTTAATTGAAATTTTCGGCGGTTCTCTAAAAAAGATAGCGAAAAATATTATACCTAGAGTCGAGACTAAGAGGAATGTATAAACCAATGCTTCCATAAATTCGATCGTGGTTTACAATTATAGCTTCCATACCTGTTCATTTTTATTCATAATCATCTCCCAGAAAGATAAAAAAAATAAAGTCGAAAGACACCAAAGAAATGGTGTATCAGATTGCTTGTCTTTTTGTAGTTGGATCTCCAAGTTTTTGGAATGCTCCAAATTCTACTTGAGAATCCAAATCCGCATCAATACCAGCAAAAACGTCTCTGAACAAAGTTCTAGCACCATGCCAAATATGTCCAAAAAAGAAGAGCAAAGCAAAAGAAGCATGTCCAAACGTAAACCAACCCCTTGGACTGCTACGAAAAACACCATCGGATTTCAAAGTAGCGCGATCTAATTCAAAAATTTCACCCAATTGAGCACGTCTAGCATATTTTTTCACAGTAGCAGGATCACTATAACTGACTCCATTGAGTTCGCCACCGTAGAACTCAACAGTTACACCCACTTGTTCAACACTATACTTCGATTCTGCCCTTCGAAAAGGAACATCGGCTCTAACAATTCCGTCGCCATCTACCAAAACGACCGGGAAGGTTTCAAAAAAGGTAGGCATACGACGTACAAAAAGTTCACGCCCTTCTTTATCTCTAAAGATAGGATGTCCTAACCATCCAACCGCTATTCCATCCCCGTTATCCATTGAACCTGCTCTGAATAATCCTCCTTTTGCCGGATTATTGCCAATGTAATCATAAAAAGCTAATTTTTCAGGAATTTTAGACCAAGCTTCCGATAAACTTTGATTTTCAGCTAGCCCAGCACTAACTCTTCGATATATCTCTTGCTGGAAGTATCCCTGATCCCATTGATAACGAGTAGGCCCAAATAATTCGATTGGGGTAGTTGCTGAACCATACCACATAGTTCCGGCAACAACAAAAGCTGCAAAAAAGACAGCAGCGATACTACTGGAAAGGACGGTTTCAATATTGCCCATACGCAATCCTTTGTATAGACGTTGGGGTGGGCGGACACTAAGATGAAATAGACCGGCCAATATACCCAATGTTCCTGCTGCAATATGATGAGAGGCTATTCCTCCCGGAACAAAAGGATCAAAACCTTCCACGCCCCACGCTGGATTTACAGCTTGTACTTTTCCCGTTAGTCCATAAGGATCGGACACCCATATTCCAGGACCATACAAGCCTGTTACATGAAATGCACCAAAACCAAAGCAAGCTACTCCTGCGAGAAATAAATGAATTCCAAAGATCTTGGGCAAATCCAAAGAAGGTTTTCCTGTACGTTCATCAGAAAAAATTTCTAGATCCCAATAAACCCAATGCCAGATAGCTGCCAAGAAGCACAAACCAGAAAACAGAATATGTGCCGTGGACACGCCTTCATAACTCCAAATACCCGGATTCGATATAGCCCCTCCTGTGATACTCCAACCACCCCAGGAATTGGTAATTCCTAAACGAGTCATGAAAGGTATAACGAACATACCTTGTCTCCACATTGGATCAAGAACAGGGTCAGAGGGATCAAAAACTGCTAATTCATATAGACCCATCGAACCCGCCCAACCAGCAACTAGAGCTGTATGCATTATATGGACAGAAATCAACCGGCCGGGATCATTCAATACAACGGTATGAACACGATACCAAGGCAAACCCATGGAAATACCCCTTATATCAAAGAAAAAAAGACACTCCGTAACTTTATTGCATTGAAAAAGACTATACTATGACTATGTGCCCTTGTTCAGGGGATTGTTTCAGAGCAAGGGTTAATATTTGTTCTATTTTATTGGTAATAATGGAACGATTCCGTTCGTAGGAACAAAGAGAAGCAGATTTATTCTATACTCGATAAGTACCAATACGCAATGGGGGTCTATGAGCGAATGCATCCATACTTCTTCATCACTAGAAGAGCTTATTCATAAGAATTTTCCCTTATTTATTCTGTATTTATAATTTATGTATAAAATATGATAAAGGACAAGATTCTAAAAACAATAACCCCATTGTTACGTTTCCACATCAAAGTGAAATATAGTACTTAATTCTTTTTTCTTTAGTTTCATGCCTATTGGTGTTCCAAAAGTACCCTTTCAAATTCCTGGAGAGGAAGATGCAACTTGGGTTGACGTATAGTGCGACTTGTCAGATATATTGGGTCATATGGGATTTCCCCGTTCTCTCCCCCGATCGAGATATCCTCTCTTTCGCCCAAGAAAGATTAATTAAATTATCTAAAATTTGGAGCGTGAAATGCAATTCGAGTCATTTTTGAGGGGGTTTAGATTACTATATACCCATTAGAAAAATTTATGGTTAGCTTGGTTGGACTAATAAAATGAAGTATCCAGGCTCCGTTTAGAAAAAACCCAATTGGAAATAGATTATAGATCTATTATTACTACTTGTATCATAAACGATTGCTATTTGTAATCTCAAACTCTTAATCACTCGAGTAATATGCACGAATACATCAACTATTTAGCGGAAGCATGAACTGAAATGAAAAAGAGAAGTCATAACAAAAAGAAAAAGAAGCGGTAATGGAAGAATTTGTCATATATGTACAAATCGAAATCGGGCGAATCTTTACCCGGAGTAGAGCATAAACCTAAAAAGATTAAAGGGACCCGTTCAGGAACAAGAAAACGACATCGTGATTTGGATTGGATCTCGATGAAACAATATATCAATGATAAGTTAATTCGATAAGTTTAGTGAATTCTTTTTTTTTACTATAAGGAAGGGAGTAAAAACTCGTCTTTTTTTGAAAAATTAAAGAAAAGCCCCCTCGTTAGAAGTCAGAAAGAGGATTGGAATCTATACATTGATTCTTTATTTTCGCATTTTTTTGTTGAACCGTATGCGCTAAAAGACGCTTGTACGGTTTCTAAGGGATAAAATTTTACCCTAATCAACCGACTTTATCGAGAAAGATTACTTTTTTTAGGCCAAGCGGTTGATAGCGATATCTCGAATCAACTTATTGGTCTTATGGTATATCTCAGTATCGAGGATGATACCAAAGATCTGTATTTGTTTATAAACTCTCCTGGCGGATGGGTAGTCCCTGGAGTATCTCTTTATGATACTATGCAATTTGTGCGACCAGATGTACATACAATATGCATGGGATTAGCCGCTTCAATGGGATCTTTTCTCTTGGCCGGAGGAGAAATTACCAAACGTCTAGCATTCCCTCACGCTTGGCGCCAATGTAGTTTTTATTTTAATTTGAGAGAAAAAAGAAGACTATGCCTTCGCCATATGAATATTAAGTAATAATAGCATGGCACTTTGAATTCGATATAAAAAGGTTTTTTCCAAAACATTAGATTATGTATCGAGCGAGTAGTATGAGATAAGGGGTATTTCCGGTTTTTCTGTTGGGGATTCCAGTTCAGCGTCACAAACTTTTTTATTTTCGCACTCTTTCATAACATAATATAGTGTTAATTAGTGTTAATATCCCCCCCCCGCGTGAAAAATAAAAAAAAAAAACACGATTTTTCCTTATTTGATCAGATCAAAAAGAAATTTTGAAGAAACTTTGGGATTGCTGAATAACAGACAAACCAAATAAGAAATATATAAAGCAACGGAACCATCATAGTATTTTTGAACTCCTCCGAAAGTAAGGGCGGTAATTTGATCATTTAACGATCTGGGTCTAATAGATCCCATTTTATCTTTTTTGATAAAAGGCAAATGTTAATTTTTTATTATAAAGCCGTATGCAATGTACAAAAATGCCCGTACGGTTGTTCAATTCGATCTTTTTTCTTGTTATTCTTTATCTTTCTTTCTTTTCTCTTCATCATGTGAAATAGAGGAACCTTTTGTAATGTTTAATGTTATACCATCAGGGTAATGATCCATCAACCTGCCAGTTCTTTTTATGAGACACAAACGGGAGAATTTATCCTGGAAGCAGAAGAACTGCTGAAACTGCGTGAAACCATCACAAGGGTTTATGTACAAAAAACGGGCAAACCTTTTTGGATTGTCTCAGAAGACATGGAAAGAGATGTTTTTATGTCAGCAACCGAAGCCCAAGCTTATGGAATTGTTGATCTTGTAGCGGTTGCGTGAAAATAGCCCGAATGCCCCGTAAATCCGGGATTTTTTATTTTCTATTTTTGCCGAAGTTAATAGAAAATAAAGAAAATATAAGTTAAAGTAATTCATAATCATCCGGTTAGGATCCATCTAAACCAGCCCATTATTTATATATATGATTTAACATGCCAACCATTAAACAACTTATTAGAAATACAAGACAGCCAATCAGAAATGTCACAAAATCACCCGCGCTTCGGGGATGCCCCCAGCGTCGAGGAACATGTACTAGGGTGTATGTGCGACTCGTTCAGATCGTGAGCTGGAACAAAAAAAAGAACACTTTTTCCAGTATCAATGATCCGTACCAGCGAATAGGATAGAATAGAAAAAGAACTACACTCAATTTAGTATCTAAAAAAAAGAAAAGCTATCCACCCGTTTCGTTTGTGTATGAAATTTATGGTTTACATTGGTGCAAATCCAAGTACTTCAATTTAAAATGAGAAGCAATTTTCCATTGGTAGCAAATGGTTATCCATTAAGCGGAGGAAATATTACTTTAAAAAACCGAAAGATTGGGCCCATCTTGCAAGAACGGACTAACAGGGTTAGCTGACCAGCCAACTCTCATAATTAAATACCGTTACTGTATAGGTAGATCTCATAGTGAACGACCTATTACTGGATAATTTATGGGTAGAGCCAAAGAATGTGAACTATACAAGTTACCAATAACATTGATTAATGAAGTAAAAGCTCCGGTGTATAGAGAAGACCTCACCGTTTAAGAAGTAACCATAGAAACGATGTAAGCCGCTATTTATTTATCTTTATCCATTTTAATTTTCTTTTTTAGTTACTCTAGTTTGATTTTGATACCTAGTAGAATAAAATTTATTCTTTTGACGTGAAATGTCTAGAAAAAGAAAAATAGTGGTCGGGAAGGTTATAGTAGCCAAAGCCGTTGGAATTTTTAGTTTATACATTGGAAAAATAAGCTTTGTTATTAATAGACTAGGAAAGGAAAAAGAATAACTGAAAGAAAGGAAACCTATTAGTTATTCGTCAAAGTTTCATTTATTCAATGACCAGAATTAGACGGGGATATATAGCTCGGAGACGTAGAACAAAAATTCGTTTATTTGCATCAAGCTTTCGAGGGGCCCATTCAAGGCTTACTCGAACAATTATTCAACAGAAAATAAGAGCTTTGCTTTCGTCTCATCGGGATAGGAATCGGCAAAAGAGAAATTTTCGTCGTTTGTGGATCGCTCGAATAAATGCAGTAATTCGTAAAGGGGGGGTATTCTATAGTTATAGTAAATTAATACACGATATGTATAAGAAACAGTTGCTTCTTAATCGTAAAATACTTGCACAAATAGCTATATCAAATAAAAATTGTCTTTATATGATTTCCAATGAGATCATAAAAGAAGAAGTGGATTGGAAAGAATCCATGGGAATAATTTAAACGGAGTTCCCCGGAGAATAAACTCCGGGACGGTAGAGTAAAAATGAATATGATAAAATACGCTAAACTCAAATGAATGAACACAAAAAAAAGGATTGATTCTTCCCCAATTCCTTTTTTTGTTACGACACGATAATCAAATCTTGATTTTATGATTTTTGGAATTAAAGCATCAACCCCCGGTTGAGTTCGGATTGAAATTTGGATTCAAGTGAAGAAAGAGTAAGCCTATTTTTTTCTGGCTCTAAAACCGGTAGTTCTAGCGGTCGACTCAGTTCTTTCAAATTGTTTATCATTATTAAGAAAAGGTAACAAAGATAAAATACGAGCTTGTTTTATAGCAATAGTAATTAATCGTTGTTGTTTCAAGGTCAATCTATTCACCCGTCTAGATAATATTTTTCCTTGTTCACTAATAAATCGACTAATTAAACTCATGTTTCTATAATCAATTCGATCCCCCGATTGGATCGGGGGCAAACGCCTACGAAAAGATCGCTTGGATTTAAGAAAAGGTCGCTTGGATTTATCCATAGTTTGCTTAGTTTATTCCTTATCCCGAAAACCCTATTTCAGTCGGATCTAAAATGAATTAGAATAAATAAATAGGATTTGGTTTATTTAAATTTAAATATGTTATTATTATATATAAATATATAATGTAATTTTTTCCCCTTCCAAGGAAGGGTTCCATACAGGCGCTCGATTTGATCTATTTCTTTATCTCCCCATGAATCGTATGTTTGTAACAATACGCACAGAATTTTCTCAACTCCAATCGATTAGGCGTATTGTGCCGGTTCTTTTGAGTAATATATCTGGAAATACCCGTTGATACCTTATTAACACCGTTTCGAACACAACTGGTACATTCCAAAATAACAGTTATTCGGACATCCTTCCCCTTAGCCATGAACCCCCCTTTTTATTTTTGATTTACTCAACTCTTCTATTTTCGACCCGAAACGAAGAAGAAGAAAGGAAGGTAAAAATAGAAGTTACTAACTTGAAATCCAATTCTGAAAGATTTTGCTTCAATTAAAAATGAAATTAATATCAATTTCTTTTCTCTTTCCTCCCTTATTCTAAAAAAGAAAAGGGAAAAAAGAGAAAAAGGGGGCGAAGGGTGAGTCACAGATATTTAATTGTATCCCTAATCTTTGTTATTTGTTACTGTGTCAATAACTAGAATTAGAATCAAAAAAAGGGGAATGTCAACGCATCTGGGAAAAAACGATTAATCTCTATCAATAGACCTGCTAAAGACCCGAACCATAGAGTACTTAATACCGGCGCTACGGAGAGATATGTTTTTAGATCTCGCATTGAAAAACCTCCTTCTTTGTAGTGTAATATATATTATATTGTAATATGGAATGGTAATACATATATGATCAGATGCATAGGCAGTTAGGGACCGCTTATAGTTGTACACACAATGCCTAATTCAAATTGAAATCTACAACGATCCAGTGAAGAAAATTTTCTTAAAACAACATAAAAAGGGTCTCCGAGCATTCCCGAAAAAACTCATTTTTTTTTTACGACGCGTTGCGTTCCATATTTCATATGTATATAAGTCTTTTACTATTATTATACTATATTATTAAACTATATTAATATTATATATAATAAGACCAAAAAGACGAAATGCCCACAAAAATTGGATATATCAATCGAAGAAATAACGATGTGGAAAACAAGATAGGAATTCTCTACAATGACACTATAGACCGATTGAAGGGATGTAGCGCAGCTTGGTAGCGCGTTTGTTTTGGGTACAAAATGTCACGGGTTCAAATCCTGTCATCCCTACCTATTACTTTTCCGTTGAGCAGTAACGGGGGATTAATTGAGATCGATTAAAATTGGACATAACATATATAACATAACATATATAATAATAATAGAATCTTTCATTCAAAGATGTATTGGGGTTAAAAAGGTTTCTTTACAATCTTATCTTTTCTGATAAGAAGGCGCTCTTAGTTCAGTTCGGTAGAACGTGGGTCTCCAAAACCCAATGTCGTAGGTTCAAATCCTACAGAGCGTGATTTCATCCTTCTTATCTTATTCTTAGATCGTGAAATAGCTTCACTAACTTGAATAGCAATCTTAATTTGACCTCCTTTCTATTAAGGAAAGTAGGAGGTCAATCAAAAAAAGAGATATTAATTAATCAAAGGTCCAACTGATCACCACGCCTGTATTGTAAATATGCAGTTACGAATAATCCAGCCAAAGTAATAGGAATTAAACCTAACACGATTCCAAATAGAAAAACTTCAATCATTTCAATTTGTTTGAAAGGAGAAAAAGGAGGTAATATCTATACCTAAATAGTAACCCGAATTACTATGAATCTCAATGACTAAGAATTGGTAATTTATTTGGTAATTTATACGGAATCTCACTGAAAGGTTTTTTTATAAATTGTGCATTTCAAATATTAATTTCAGATAAGTCGTATTTTGCTAAGACCAATAAATAGAGCTGAGGTTATAGTTAAAGCCGCTAGTAGAAAACCGAAATAACTAGTTATAGTAGGCATAAAGGAGCTAAATGAAATAGGTTCTTTTTATACATATGTTTATAAAAAAGCACTTACCTAAGTTTCCATTTTTGAAAAAAAAGGAGATAAGGAAAAATACCAATTGAAAGAATAAGTTCAATTTAAAGTTTTTGATTCATCTATCATTATAGACGGCCCTAACAAAGAAAAAGTGACAGGCATATAAAAAGACATTGATTCATCATACGCGACATCTACCCATCCCGCCAACGTATTCATTGAGCAACTTTTAGGTAAACTTATAAACTAATAATTAAGAACTGGGACGTGTAACTTCACTCAAAAATTAAACGTTTTTTGAATCATTACATTCCGGAATAAAACTTTTTTTTATTGTATCAAATACATTTTCTATTTTAGAGCACTTATATTATAAAAAAAGAGAATCTTGATTTTGTATTTTGGTCCTACTGGGCTCTAAGACTAGTAATTTCTATTCTCTTTTCCTTTTTACGTTCTACATTTTATCTTTCCATATTATAAAAGCTCGTCTTGTAGTTAGGTCAAGAACGAACCTTTAGATCTCGATCTAATACAATACTGCATGCATTAAAACGGTCGATTCCAATTATTTTCTTCTTTGTTTGTTCTCTTTCTTTCAGCGAATATTATTTACGACTCTTATCTTACTTGTTACTGGACGACTAACCAATTCCTTAAAATGATGAAAAAGGGATTCCAAAAAAAACCGCTTCTACAACTATGAAAAGGAGGATTTATAGACCTCGGATTTACTTCAATTATGGGAATCTGATAAAAAATATCCTTCGTGGGTTAGTAGAAACAGACCGGTCAGATTCATATTTCACCTGATCCTCAAGTTCTACCTCGAAATAATGGAGAGAAATATACTATTTTGAATCATTTTTTTTTATATTGAATGGGGCCTCATTGTACACTGACAAGCAGCAGTTAAAGTCAGAATGAAATTCAATTGTTTACCACCCACTTTTGATACTGATTGAAAGTGCGTTGCTGTGTCAGAAGAAGGATAGCTATACTGATTCGGTATAC